ATTTTTTGTGGTATGTTATTTATAAATGTTATAAAAGAGAGTATTTTTAAAACTGTTAATCATAAGACTATTGGTACTTATTATATTGTTCTAGGTTATTGAGCTGGTTTAGGTGGGTCTGTTTTGTCTATAATTATGCGTTTGGAGTTAAGTAGTCCAGGGGGTTATTTATTTTTTGGTAGTGGTCAGGTTTATAATTCTGTTATTACTATACATGGTGTTTTAATGATTTTCTTTATGGTTATACCTATTTTGATTGGGGGTTTTGGTAATTGGATATTACCTGTTATGCTGGGGGCTCCTGAGATGGCGTTTCCTCGTCTTAATGCTTTATCTTTTTGATTAACTTTTGTTGCTTTGTTGATAGTGTATCAGTCTTTTTTTATTGGTGGAGGAGCTGGAGGTAGTTGGACTTTTTATCCTCCTTTGAGAGTAGAGGGGCAGCCTGGTATGAGAATAGATTGTATAATTTTGGGGTTGCATACTGTGGGTATTGGTTCTTTGCTTGGAGCTATTAATTTTATGGTTACTACTCAAAACATGCGTTTAACTGCTGTTACTTTAGATCAGATAAGTATATTTGTTTGAACTTCTTATTTAACATCTTTTTTATTGATTTTATCTGTACCTGTGTTAGCTGGTTCTTTGTTGTTTTTGTTATTTGATCGTAATTTTAATTCTTCTTTTTATGATACTAAGAGGGGGGGTAGACCTTTATTGTTTCAGCATTTGTTTTGATTTTTTGGTCATCCAGAAGTTTATATTATTATTTTGCCGGCTTTTGGTATTATTAGGGAGGCAGTTTTGTTTTTGACTGATAAGGAACGTTTATTTGGTCAGGTTAGTATGACTTTTGCTTCAATTTGAATTGCTATTCTGGGAACTTCTGTTTGAGGTCACCATATATATACTGCAGGTTTGGATATTGATACTCGTACTTATTTTAGGGCTGCTACAATGATTATTGCTGTCCCCAGAGCGGTAAAGGTTTTTAATTGGTTGTGTACTTTTTTTGGTTCCCATCAAAAAATTCAGCCTTTGTTGTGTTGAACTTACAGTTTTATTATTTTATTTACTTTAGGTGGTTTAAGTGGTATTGTTTTGAGAGCAGCTAGATTAGATATTGTGTTACATGATACTTATTATGTTGTGGCTCATTTTCATTATACGTTAAGTTTAGGGGCGGTGTTTGGAATTTTTAGTGGTTTTTGTTTATGATTGCCTTATATGTATGGGGTTTCTTTTGATAGAAATCTTATAATAGCTGTTTTTGTTTGTTTTTTTTTAGGGGCTAATTTGACTTTTTTTCCTATACATTTTGCTGGTCTTCAGGGTATACCCCGTAAGATTTTGGACTATCCTGATTGTTTTGTTGTTTATCAGATTGTTTCTTCTTTAGGTTCTATGGTTACTTTTTTGGGGTTTTTATTATTTAATTTTATTATTTTTGATTTGGTTTTTAGTTCTCGTTATTTAAGCATTTCTTCTTATAATTATCATAGTCCGGCGTATACTATTAATGTTCCACCTTTACCTGATAGTTATAGGGAAGAGTGTTTACATTTGGGTTTATATTGAAAGGTTATTTGAAAGGATACTCCTATGTTTAGTTATCGTCGTGTTGGTTATGGTTTTCATAGCAAGTAATTTTTTTTGTAGATTTAGGTTAATTTAAACTTTTAATTTTCAAAATTAAAGATTTTTTCTATTAAAAGTTAAAAGATTTTTTGAAGAAAAAACTTTTGTGGTTTAACTGTTTAATTTTTATAATTTTTTTATCCTTTTTTTTTTTTGTTTTAATATTTTTGGAATGAAATTATTTTAAAAGTTGTTTAATAATAGTTTTGGGGGTAATTTGTTTAAGGGGTTTTTTGCCTTTGGGGGTACATTCTTGATATTCTTATTTTATTATTTTAGTTTTTTTGAGGGGTATTTTATCTATATTAACTTATTTTTGTAAATTAGGGGGATTTAATTGAAGTTTTAGTTATTATTATTTTTTTTTGTTTTTTTTTATTTGTTTTAGTTGTTTTGGTTTTTTTGATTTAAATTTTTTTGAGTTTTTTTTAGGGGATTATTTTTTTGTTTTTGGTTATGATTTTAATTATTATTATATTTTTTGATTGCTTTTGGTTTTATTTTTTTTTTTGTTTGGTTTAAGTTTTAGGCTAAAAGGTTCAGGTTGTTTGCGAGTTATTTAATATTATAAATAGATTTTGACTATATTTGATTACGGATCAAAGAGAATATTAATATGTTAGATTTAGTTTAATTAAAATATTTAGTTTTGGTCTATAAGATTTATCTAAGTTATATTTGTTTTTTAAAGTCTCTTGTTTTTTTACCCGCCAGGTTCTCTTTAAGTTATATATGAAATTTTGGTAGCATATTAGGAATTATATTAGTTTCTCAAATTTTAACTGGTTTTTTTTTAACTTTTTATTATTCTGCTATAAGGGCTTTTGAAACTGTGCAGTATATTATATTTGAAGTTAAGATAGGTTGGTTAATTCGTGTATTACATTCTAATGGGGCTTCTTTGTTTTTTTTTTGTATTTATATTCATATTTTTAAGGGGTTAATTTTTGCTAGTTATCGGTTAAAATTGGTTTGATTAAGGGGTGTAGTTATTTATTTTTTTTTAATAGGTATTGCTTTTACTGGATATGTTTTGGTTTGGGGGCAGATGAGATATTGAGCCGCTGTGGTTATTACTAGATTGATGACTTCTATTCCTTATTTGGGTGGTTATTTGGTTTGGTGGATTTGGGGTAGATTTAGTGTTTGTGAAAATACTTTAAAATTTTTTTATTCTTTACATTTTATTTTACCCTGAATTCTTTTTTTATTTGTTGTTTTTCATTTAATTTTTTTGCATTCTACTGGTAGAAGTTCCAGGTTATTTTGTCATGGGGATTATGATAAGATTACTTTTTTCCCAAGGTTTTGATTAAAAGATTGTTTGGATTTTTTATTATATTTTTTTTTGTTTTTAGTCGCTTTTCTTTATTCTTTTAGGTTGAGAGACCCTATAATTTTTGTTGAGTCTGATGTTTTGGCTAGGCCAGCTCATGTTGTTCCTGAGTGATATTTTTTATATGCTTTTACTATTTTACGTTCTGTTCCGGATAAGTTGTTAGGGGTTATTTTGATGTTTTTAGCGGTATTTGTTCTATTATTATTACTTTGACCTAATTTTTACTTTAGTGTTTTTGATAATTTTTTATTTTTTTTTTCTTCTTGTTTTTTAGTGTCTTTTTTTTGATTGACTTGGGCAGGTTTATATCCTACTGATTTTCCTTTTAATTATTTTAATTTATGTTTTACTTTATTTTATTTTAGTTCTATTTTTTTTATAAGTTTGATTAATTATTTGGGTGTCAAGATTTTTAATTAATATTTTTAGTATAATAAGTATAATAAATTTAGGTTTTATAGGTTTTTTAAATATAGTATTTTTAAAATTTCGAAAATGTCATAAAATGGTTTTTAGTTATTATCCCTTTTTGGTATGTATCGGGGTGTTGGGTTTAGATGTTGGTTTATTGTTGTTTATAAAGTTGGGTGTTTTTTTAGGGTTTTTTATCTGTTTTTTATATATTTTTTTACTATTTTTTCTTTGAGTTAAGGATGTAATTTTAGAAGATTTAAGGGGGCAGTATACTCTATGAGACTATCGAATGTTTATTCAAGGTTTTCGTTTATTTTTATTTAGAGAGTTAACTTTGTTTTTCACTTTGTTTTGAACTTTTTTTGATGCTTCCTTAAATCCTTTATCTTGATTAGGTTGCGGATGAAGGCCTCAGGGGATTTTGTCTCCCAGTTATTTAGGATTAAATGCTTTGGCCAGGTCTTTTTTAATAATAAATAGTCAGATTTTAAAGTTATCTCGGCGGTTTTTATTTATTAATATTGATTTTTGTGAAGTTTTAATAATTTTATGTATTTTTATTGGGGGAGGATTTGTGTGTTTTCAATTTTTTGAATATAATAATAATCCTTTTACTTTTAGGGACAGAGTTCATGGGAGTATTTTTTACACAGGGACTGGTTTGCATGGTATGCATGTTTTTGTAGGAGTTTGTTTTTTAGTTATTAATTTGATTCGTTTAAAATTTTTTCATTTTAATTGATTTCAAACTCAAGCATATGATATGTGTATTGATTATTGACGATTTTTAGAGTGGATGTGGGGTATTATATTTTGTTTATTATATATTTGGGGCTCTTAAATTTTTGACTGAAAGATTAGGGTCTTTTATTTATGATTTTTATTGCTTTTTTTCTATAATAATTTTTCACTATTGGTGTTTAATTTTTTTTAGGTTGGATTTTTTGGTTTTTTAAAAATCTCCTCTCTGGGGTTTACAAAAAGGTAGTTTTTATTTATAATTAATAAATTTAGCTATTAATTTATAACATCTTTATAAATAATAGCTATGAATAAATCCATTTCGAGTATTATAATTTACACCATTAGGTAATTATAATACTCTCTAAAATTGATTTAATACCTTATAAAGAAACCTTAAATATAAAAATATTTAACCTATGTGTAGATATATTATAAATTAATATTATTTTTTAAATTTGCAATTTAAAGATTTTTTTCTTACATATATAAAACCTTTAGTATAATAAGTATATTCGTTTTAAGCACGGAAAGTATTTAAAGTATTTTAGTATAAATTTTATTATTTTTTAATGGTGGATAAAAAGGATTTTAAAATCTTTAGTACACTAGGATATTTTTAAAAGTCTGTGAGGATCATATTTTTAAGGGTAATGTGCCTGAGGAATTATTTTAAGTTTTGAAATTTTGGCTCTTTATCCAGAAGTTTTGTTTCTCAGGTTTGTTTTTTTTATTTAAGTTTTTTTTTTTTTGTTTAAAAGTAATAGTTTGGTTTTTTGTTTTATGGGTTTGGAAATTTTTTTTTTTTTTCTTTTGGCCCGGGTTTTTTTTTTTTTGGGGAGTTTTATTTTTATTTTTTTTTTTTTTTTTGGAATTATGTCTAGAGTTTGTGGCTTGGTTATTTTTTTTTTTAATGTTTTTAGTTATGGTAAGGAAAAGGTTATGTTTTATTTTTTAATATTAAGTTTGATTTTGGTTTTGGATGTGATAAGATAGTATTACTTATTTTTAGTTTATTAGTGTGTGATATTTTTTTTCCACTGGTAGTTTTTGAATTGTTTTATTAGTGTTCCAGAATAATCGGCTATACATTTTAATTTTTAACTCTAATTGTTGTGAAACTTTTTTCTTTTATTTTTTTTTATTTAATGTTTTGTAAAATATTTATTATTTTTTTATTTTTGTGAGAAGTTTTTTAAATTTGTTTTATTGAACTGGATTAGTACCCAGGTAATCAAAATTTATTAGTTCGGGAGTAAAGTTGTATTTAAACCGAAAAAATATTGACTGACCTTAGATTTTTTTTTGGAACATGTTTTGGAGAGCCCTCCTTGGTAGTTTTTTTTTAGGTACATGTATGATTGTTTAGTTTTTATATTAATTTTGAGGCTTGTTTTTGTTTTAAAACAGATATATACTTGGCTAATAAAAGATTTTTTATGTGTTACTATTTTTTATTTATCCGGATGTAATTTTTATTAATTATTGAAGTTGGAAAAAAAAGTAATTTTATTTTAATGTTAAAGTGAATTAAATAAATGAGGTGGTACAAACCATCCGTCAATGGCCTAAAGGGGCGTAAGTTGTACTATGGTAGAAGTAAGGAAACTTGTTTCTATTTTTAAAACTTTATTTTAAATTTTAAAATAAAGAATTGTAAATTCTTAGGTAATAGTTTTGTTGATTTTTTATTATTTAGGGGTTATTTTAATAATTGTTTTTATTTTACAGGGCGTAGCTTTTATGGGGCTTTTGGAGCGGCATTTTTTGGGGGGAAGTCAGGTTCGTATTGGTCCTAACAAGGTAGGCTGAAATGGTTTAGCTCAAGCAATTTTGGACGGTTTGAAATTAATGAAAAAAGAGCATGTTTTTTTGTGTTTTTCTACTGTTATTTCTTTTTTTTTTGTTCCTGTTTTATCTTTTATAGTTATGATTATATTTTGATTTTCTTTACCTTATGTTTTTTCTTTTTTTAGTTTTGAATATTCTGGGATTTTTTTTATATGTATTATAGGGATTTCTGTTTTTCCTATTATAATGTCTGGAATTTTGAGGGGGGGCAAATATTCTTTTTTGGCGGGTTTGCGTTCTAGTTGTCAGAGTTATTCTTATGAGATTGCTTTTTCTTTATATTTTTTAATTTTTTTAGTTTTTAATAGGGGCTATTGTCTTTATTTGAGTTTTAATTTTTGCTTTTTTTTATTTTTTTTGCCTTTTTTTTGTTTAGTTTTGATTGATTTGCATCGAGCTCCATTTGATTTTACTGAGGGTGAAAGTGAGTTAGTAAGTGGTATTAATTTGGAGTTTGTTGGTTTTGCTTGTTTATTTTTGGGGGAATATGGTAACTTGTTGTATTTTTGTTTTTTAATTTCTATTTTTTTTTTTAATATAAATTTTTTTTTTTTTTATTTTAGGGTCGTCTTAGGGGTTTTCGCTCGTAGGGTTTATCCGCGTTTTCGTTATGATAAGTTGATAAATTTATGTTGAAATTATTTTTTACCTATTGGTTTTTACTTTTTTGGTTTTTTTTTTGTTTTTTTTATTTTGTGCTTATTTAGTTTAAAATTTTTAGAATTGTAATTTGAAATGATACAGGTAGTATTTAGGCGATTTTATTAGTTTTTTTTTGGATGTTTTTGTTTTTTTATTTGTTATATAATTGTTTTTTAAAAATTAATGTTTTAGGAGGGGGCAGTTTTTTAGGGGAATTGTGTTTTAAAAATTTTGTATTGCAAAGAGGTCAGTTTATTTTTTTTTTTAAGATGATGATTTATATTTTAACTGTTTTTTGGTTAGCTGGTTTGGTTTTCCCTTTATTTAGGCCTTGAGGAAGTGTTATTTATTTGTTGTTGATAACTAATCTTTCTTGGTTGGGGGGTCGTATATTTACTTTGTTGTGTTCTAGTTTTTTAGTTTTTTTTGAAGAGGATCATAGTTGAGATTGATTGACTAGGATTATTATGTTTTTTTCTCATTTATTGAGATTTTTAATAAGAGGGGTAGCTTTGAGTTTACGTATTAGTATTATTTTTTTAATTGGTCATTTTTTAATGTTTTTTGTTTCTGGCTTGGGGGTTTTGAGTGGAAGATTTTTTATAATGTTGGTTTTTTTAATGGAAGTTTTTTTTGCTTTGTTGCAAAGTTATATTTTTTTGACGTTAATTAGGATGTTTTTGCTTAATATGATTTAGAGCTATTTTAGTTTAAGATTTAGAATTTGACTTTGATGGGGTTAAGGTTTAGATAGTTTAGCTTTTTAGTATAAACTTTGTATTTCTATTTTCCAAATAGAAGGTTTTAAGAGTTAATAATATATTTTAGAGGATTGGGTTTTCCTTTATCTGGAAGTTCTTTGGCTTTTTGTTGTCATTATGTTCATAATTATTATGGGCATATTATTTTTTTGGGGTTTTTTAGTATATTGATTTTAAGATTTTTTATTTTTTTGGGGAGTCATACATATAAGTTTAGTTTGAAGTATAGAGATAGACGTATAGTAGAAACTTTTTTACAGTTTTTAGTTATTAATTTTTTGGTTTTAATGGCAGGTCCGGGATTTTGATTAGTTCAGTATCAGGGTCGAGTTTATCAACAACCGGAATTGAGTTTAAAAGTAACTGGCCATCAGTGGTATTGAAATTACGAGTATGGGGATAGGGAAGAATTAAGTTTTGATTCTTTTATAAAGCCTTTAGAAGATTTGCGGGCGGGGGAGTTTCGTTTGTTAGAGGTGGATAATCGTTGTGTTTTGCCCGCGGGGGTGAGAGTAGGAGTGTATTGCACTTCGGGGGATGTTATTCATTCTTTTTGTTTGCCAAAATGTTTTATTAAAATAGATGCTCTTAGTGGTTTGTTAACTAAAATTACTTTAAATTTTTCTTTATTAGGATTGTTTTATGGTCAGTGTTCAGAAATTTGTGGAGCTAATCATAGCTTTATGCCTATTGTTTTAGAGGTTACTTCTTTGGAGTGTTGGGCCGGATGATGTTTAAAGTTTTTTTCTTATCTTTCTTAGTTTAAGTTTTAAAATTATTAATTGTGGTTTAATAGATAAATGAAGGTTTATTTTAAAAAATTTTATTTTTTGGTATTGCATACTAGTAGAAATTGTTACCACTTTTGTGGATAATAGAATTAAAGTGTAAAAATTATTTTTTTTTTTTTGTTACAAAATTAAAAATATTTTTTTTTTGGTATTGATAAAACGTACTTTATTATCTGTTTTTTATATGAATATAGTTTTAGTTATTTTTATTTAATTACTTTTGTTTTAAATATTTTTTTGTTTTATTTAGTGGAAATGATACATTTTATAATTGGTTTGTTTTTATTTTTTTCTTTTGAAATTAATTTTTTAATTTTTTTTTAATTTTTATTTTAGTATTTTTTTATTAATTTTATTTTTTTTTGTAATTTTTATTTTTGAACTTGATTTGTTATTAAATGTTTATTAAAAACTTAGGTTTTTTTTTAAAGCTATCTTCTGCTCTATGAGATTTTTAAATGGCAGCCTTAGCGTGATGGCATAAAAGTAGCGTAAGTGATTCGTTTTTTTATTGATTTCAGGTATGAATGGAGATTTGATAATTTTTTTAAAAGTATTTTTTTAGAATTATTTTTTTAATTAAAAATTATTAATTGAGTTATAACAAAGATAAGTCTTCGGAAACTTGGTTCTTTCGAGTGATAGTCGGGGGAATTTTCTTGGGGCTGGAATTTCAGAAATTTTTAAAACTATTTTTAAATTTTTAAGTTACTCCGGAGTTAACAGGGCGGCAGACATATAAATAGGTTTTGATATTATTGTGCTGTGCTACATCGATGTTGTATGTTTTATTGTTGGGGGAAAGAGAAGTTTTTTTTTTTGAGACTGTTCTTCTTGTATAAAAATAAAACTTGATATTAGTTTAGTTCGTCGTGAGACAGAGCGGTTTATCTTGTGTATCTCTTTTTTTGAGAGGGGCTAGTACGAAAGGAAAGTTAATTAAGTTAAAATTTATGACTTTTTGAATTGGATTTTTGTTTAATCTTTTTTTTTTTTCGGTTTTTAGGTTTATTGTGCCTTTTTTTATATATATTTGTTGTTTTTTGATTTCTTTTAAAGAAGCGGAAGGGTCTAAGATTAGTTCTTACGAATGTGGGTTTGATTCTTTAACTAAGCTGCATACTGGTTCAAGTATTTATTTTTTTTTTATTATTTTAGTTTTTATTATTTTTGAATTAGAAGTTATAATTTTTATTATTTTAATTCAAGTTGATTTATTTGGTTTTTTTTCTTTTTTTTTTATTTTTTGTGTATATTGTGTTAAGTTTTTATTATGAATTTTTTTGTGGAAAGTTAATATGATTTATTAGGGTCTTTAGTATATTTTTTTATTTATAATTGCAAATTATAAGATTTTTGGGCCTTAGACTAAATTTTAAGTTTTGAAAACTTTTGAGGAGTTTATATTCTTAGTCTGGACCAGATAGTTTAATGAATATAATATTAGGGTTATTAAGGTTTTATTCTGGTTGTTTTCTGTTTTTTAGGTGAGTAAATTTTATTTACGATCTTGTTACTTTAGTAAACTTGTTAAAAGTTTTATTATATTTTAGTATTTTTCATTGTCTATGATTAGGTTTGAAACTTTTAAACTTTTTAGTTTAATTTAAGAATTTTTTATTTACGATGAAAGGGTTATTAAAAGTTTTGTTATTTATTTTTTATATTGTTTTTTTTTATTTTTTTTTGGGAATTTTAGTTTTGTTTTTACCTTATGGTAAATGGTTTTTTTGTTTGGGGCGGGGGGATTTTTTTTCTTTTTTTTTAAGATTTAATTTTGAGATTGTTTTATTTTTGTTTGTTTTGTTATTCGTTTCTTTTATGGTGTTTCTTTTTGGCTTTTTTTATATGGGTAGGAGTGTGCGTTTATTTTATTTTTTTATTATTTTATTTTCTTTTGTTATAAGTATGGTTGGTTTGATTGTTTTTAGAGGTAGTATCGTGGTTACTTTATTTTTTTGGGATTTTTTAGGTTTAAGTAGTTTTTTTTTGGTTTTATTTTATAATAATGTTGTTAGTCGTAGGGGGGCTATGAGTACTGTTTTCACTAATCGTGTTGGTGATTTTTGTATTTTTTTGTTTTTTAATGGTTTTGTTTTTTTTACTTTAAGTATTTTATCTTATCAGTTTTTTAATTGTTTGATTTCTTTGATACTTTTTTTGGCTGGTTTTATTAAGGGGGGGCAGTATCCTTTTGGGAGTTGGTTGCCGAAGGCTATGGCAGCTCCTACTCCTGTAAGTTGTTTGGTTCATAGGAGGACTTTGGTGACGGCAGGTGTTATGTTAATAGATTTTTATTTTTATGTTTGTTTGAGTAGTTTTTCTTTAAGGGTGGTTTTTTTTGTTGGATTTTTTACTGTTTTTTTCTCTGGTCTTTGTGCTTTATTAGAGCAAGATGCTAAGAAAATTGTTGCTTTAAGGACTATGTCTCAGATTGGATTTTGTTTTTTGTGTATAGGTAGGGGTTATCATTATGTTTCTTTTGTTCATATAATTGGTCATTCTTTTTTTAAGAGTTTGTTATTTATGCAGGTGGGATATACTATTTATTTGGGGCAAGGTTTGCAAGATTATCGCGGTTTTAGGGGTGGATTTGTGAGTGTACCTCTTATTGTGCGGTTGCAGATTTTGGTTTCTTTGTTTTGTTTGTGCGGTTTGTTATTTACTAGCGGGGGTTTGAGGAAGGAGTATTTTATTTCTTGTTTTTACAGGGGCTCTTTTGGTTTTTTTTTAGTCTTTTTTTATTTTTTAGGTGTTTTTTTTACTTTTTGTTATTCTTTGCGTTTGTTTAATATTTTTGGAGTTTTTAATTTATCTTTTGATTTTGTTGGTTTTAGGAGGAAAATTTTTTTTTTTTCTGGTTTTTTTTTGGTTTTCTTTTCTGTGTTTTTTATTTTTTGATTGTTTATAAATTTTTTGTGTTTATCTATTAAGTTTTGTCGTTTTGAGAGTTTAGTTTGGTTGTTGTATTTTTTTCTAGTTTTTTGTTTGTTTAATTTTTTTTTTAATTATAATGTGTTAGAATTTAAAAATAAGTTTTTTATGGATAGTTTTTCTTTGTTTATTTATCATTTTTTCCCCAAGTTTTTTTATTTAGATAATTTTATTTTTTTTTTTAATTATTTTTTTTTTAGTTTTGTTAGATTTTTTTCTTTTTTTTTTTCTTTTGTTTTGCGGGGCGGTGTTTATTCAGGTTTTTTTTTATTATTTTTTTTTTTCTTATTTTTTTGTATTTTTTAGTGTAGTCTTAGTATAAGTTATTATTTTTAATTTTCGATTAAAAGATTTTTGATTATAGATAAGTTTTTTTTAGTCTTCTAAACTATTTTTTGGTTTGACCAGCTTATTTTGTTTTTTTTTGTTCTTTTTATTATTTTGTTTTTAAGCTTTTTGAGTTTTTGTGTGGTTATTATTTTATTTGGTGAAGGATTTTTATTATTTGTACTTTTTTTTTTGTTTTTTTAGGGGTAGGTAATGTTAGCGCTGGTGCTTTGTTTAATTATTTTATGATCCAGGAAGTTAGGGGTTATTATTTTTTATTATTCGGAAATTGAAAGATGCAGTTTTTTTTTTTGCTTTTAAAATCTGGTTCAGCTCCTTTTCATTTTTGATTATTTAGAGTTTTGCGCGATGTAAAAAAATGGTTTTTTTTATGATTTTTAACTTTTCAGAGGTTGCCTTATTTTTTTGTTATTGTTAATTTTTGTAGTGATTTTTTTTTGTTTGTTTTGTTGTTAGGAATAGTTTTTTGTTATTTGCAAATTTTTTTTCTTCGTGATGTTTTGGATATGATTGTTATTGCTAGTGTGGAGTCTTTTAATTGATTGTTATTTTTGAGAGTTTTTTCTTTTAATGAGATTTTTTTTTTGTTTTTTTTTTATTATTTTGTTATAGTTTTTTTTATTTTTTATGGTGTTAAGAGTGGTAGTTTTTTTAACTATGAGTTGGTTATGGTTTTTTTTAATGTTCCTTTGAGAGTTACTTTTTTTTTAAAGTTATTATTGCTTTTTAGCTCTGGTTTTTATGTGGGGTTTTTTTATTTATTTTTATTATTTTTTATGGTTATTATGTCTTTGAGTATTAGTAGTTGGTTTTTTTATGTTTCTATGATTAGTTTTAATTTGGGTTTGAAGGGTTTAGATTATTTTTTTTATATTTTTTTTTGTTTTATGTTATTTTTGTATTTTTAAAAGTTGCCGATTTTAGTTTATTTTAAAATTTTTAATTTGTAATTTAAAAGATAGTTTTGGCTTGATTTTATTTTTTTTTATTTCTTTAACTTTTTTTACTAATTTTTTTGTTTTTTTTTTGTTAATAGTTTTTTTTATTTTTTTGGGTATTTTGGATTTTTCTTGGTCTGGGTGTTTTTTGTTTTTTGATTCTTTGAATTTTCTTTTTTTGGGTTTTATAAGTGTTTTTATTTTGGGGTTTATTATACTAGTTGAGATAAATTCTAGGTTGGTTTTTTATAGTTTGTTGGTTATTATATTTAGTATGTATTTTTTTTTTAGGGGAAGAGTTATTTTGTTTTATATTTTTTATGAGTTAACTATAATTCCGATTTTGTTTTGTTTATTGGGGTTTGGGAGTCAGGTGGAAAAGATTAGGGCTTGTTATTATTTAGTTTTTTATACTTTGTTTTTTGGTTTTCCGTTTTTGTTTTTTTTTAGTCATGTTTTTTCTTTTTTTAATTTTGTTTATTTTGATTTTTATATGTCTTTTGAATTTGTATTTATTTTAACTTTGTGTTTTTTGGTTAAGTTTCCTTTGTATTTTTTTCATGTGTGATTACCTAAAGCTCATGTTGAGGCTCCTACTAGAGCTAGAATAGTTTTGGCTGGTGTTATGTTAAAATTAGGAGGGGCGGGGGTTTATCGTTTGAGTAAGTCTTTAGGGTTTTTTGGTATGGAATTTTTTTTATTTTTATCTTTTTTAAGTATGGTAATTTGTTCTTTTATTTGTATAAGGCAGAGTGATAGTAAGTGTTTAGCAGCCTATTCTTCTATTTGTCATATAGGTTTTGTTTTTTTTTCTGAAATTTTGATGGTTTATTGGGGTAAAAGTATGGCTCTTATTGTTATGTTAGCCCATGGGTATACTTCTGTTATAATATTTTATTTTATTGGGGAATTATATCATTTGTGTGGTAGTCGTTTAATTTATTATTTGCGGGGGTATTTTAATTTGAGTTTATTGGGATGTTTTTTTTTTTGTAGGGTTATAATATCTAATTTTAGTTTTCCTAGTAGTTTGTCTTTTTTTTCTGAATATGTTATAATTAATTTTGGTGTTTTAGTTTTTTTGTTGGGCTTTGTTTTTTTATTTTTTTATTATATGATTTCTTTTTATTATTCTGTTTATTTGATGGTTTGTTTTTTAATAGGTCAAAAGGTTTTTTTGAATTTTGTTGAGGGACGGTTTTTTTTTGTTGTTTCTTTAGTTTTAATGAGTTATAATTTTTTTTGATTTGGTTATATTATTTAGTATGAAT